GTTCGGAAGCGAGCTTGTAAGTAAAGAGAACCATTGAGAAATGCATTTCCTATAAGGAGGTAGTTGTTCCCTCCCTACCTGCGCATAGAGCGAGTTGTAGTTTTGCTGTCGGAGTTCCCTACGGTTTTAGATCCAGTTTCATTTCACTCTCTTGATCGGTCTCTTTTCCTTTATGGATTTCGGCCTGGTAACTCCGTCCATCCTCCCCCGGCTCAGTCAGTCAAGCTATATATCCTAACCCTGAATAAAGACGGGGAGGGTCTAGCTGAAGCTTTAGATTCACCTCTGCGGAGAATTCATCTTCTGCCTATGAAATAGCGAAATAGCATCCGTTTTGGAGTAACGGTAACGGAACTGTTCTAAGGCTTGTCGCCGATGCTTTCAATCTTCGTGTTCTCTTGTTCCTGTTCCCACAACAACGGGATGAAAATCACTGAAATGAAGGAAGACCCTGCTCTACACTTCGCTGGCGCTAGCCAGGGAAAAGATGGACATATAAACTAAGCGACATCCAACAGAAGCCTAGGCTCGAAAGAAAGAGGTGGGGAATGCCTTCTCCGTTTACTATGCATAGCCCGGCCCACCACTGAACACTGACTAAAAGCAGCAAGGCTCAACCCTGGACAGGCGGTGGAAACTGCCAAGCTGGAGTACGGTAGGGGCAGAGTCAGTCTCTCGTTCTGATGCTGGGCATGGGTATCGATCACGATCTGGAGATGGAACTACTGAGGATTGACCAAGATCGAAGCTCAAACTAAGATCTTGGCTTCGTAACTCCTTCCTTCGGGTATGCTCTGCCTTTCGGATTGATAGATCACGAACTCATTTTGATTGGAGCATTAAGTCAATACAAAGTGCTGTTGGTCTTATCGCTGCTTCTTCAACAACCTAAGCCAAGTAGGTCCTATCAAGCAGGGAGCTACTACTAACATCTTTTAACAACTATCTGCCTAACCTACTCAACTTCCTTAAGCCAGTCCCTTCCCTGCAGGTTGACTCCTTTTGCTAGCTTGCCTGGCTCTTCGATTCGTTACTCTTTCCATAGGGCATTCGATATGTATTACAAGACTCTAACTCTAGCAATTCCGACTTCGTTTTATACGTTCTATTGATCGATAGCCATCACAGCATCAAAGCTAACAACAGTAGCGGGGTTGAGGCATCATAAGAAGGGGGTGGCATATCAGAGATAGCTGGGTGAGAACCTGCAGGTGAATCTCCCAGGGTGAGAAACAACCGGTAAATCAGGTGCTCGTACAGGTCACTCCTACGCCGCATCTTCAGGAATCACAATTTAAACAGTGGCTACCTGAATGAGAAGCATTAAGGGTTGAGATAAGCGACTTCCTTCAGTACGGGATAGAGTTGCTCTTTAGGTGCACCCTTAGCAATAAGATTAGGAAGAAGAAGTCATCGAAGAAGTCATAATGCTTGCCTCATCTATCGTCAACGGGTGCTATACCTTCATTCGTTGCTAGATGCGTATTACATCAATCAGTGGCCAAGGCGCCGAATCCTGTTGATTAAGTCGTTGTATCCGTCGATACCTACCTGCTTGGTAAGGGCTCACCTGTTGATTGTCTTCCTGGCTATTCAACTGCGTAGCGAATGAAGTCCTGCTGAACTTTGTTATATTCAATAGCTGGATTCTCCCAGTCCGTAGAGAGTACTCTTTCCTAAGTTGGCTTCTTCGGAGGCTGCTCTGCTACCACCTAAAACATATACTGTGACCTATTTCAAGTAATAGTTTTCAATTTACAGCCTTCTAAGGAGCACCTCAAGCTTAAGTAAGTCTAACCCCTAGGGTGAGCTGAAGTTCGCTACCAGCGGTGAGGTGGGAAAGCCACTATCATATTGGAGAGTTCCTTTGACTTTTTTCTTAGAGATATGTCTTCCTCCTGCCTGTCTTAGTTCTTTCAAAGGATAGATGAACTAAGACTAATCAAAGTCAAGATGAACTAATACGTGCACCTTGTGAGTAGAGGTGGGTTATAGCCCATTCCCTCCCTTCTTTCAATGGATCTTTTCCTGCCTTCTTTTCCTGCGGGCATATACAGCTTACTAGTCAATGCACGCCTCAAAATCAAGACGAGTTGCGCATTTGGGGATCCTTGACTTTCAAAGGCTCTTCCTGTCGACTGACTGGTTACCTAGAGCATTCCCCTCATCTAACTTCACTCACTTGAAAGAGGTATTCACGAATAGCTTCAACGGCTCTTGCAGGCACTGCTTGCGGCATCAGCATTGGTCTTCTTGGCACCTTCCGAGTTGGGTCTTACGGGTCTGCATGATATGGCTTTAGGCTACTTGCATGGAAGACCGGATGATTTCGGTAATAAGACTTTGGCAACCCGAGTTTATAGGAGACCCAAGCGGAATGGTCCTTCGTTCTTTCGAACTAATCCTTTGTGAATGCGACGAAATCACTTTAGTTGCTCAGGCTTCAAACGTACTAGCACCATGTCTCCCACTTGAAACTTGTCTGGTTTCCTCTTCTGATCGGCCCATTTCTTCATTCTTCAAGATGCCTTCTCAACATATGCTCGTCCCATCTCTGTGTTGCCAATCCTTGGCTAATTTATATGCTTTGGGGCTACTTCCTTTATACCAAGCAAGAACCGTCTGGGGTGTAAGCGGTTGTTGGCCTGTTACCAGCTCGAAAGAGCTCTTGTTGGATAAAGAGCTCCTTTGTAGGTTTAAGCAGAACTGAGCAATATCTAAGAGATCCACCCAGTCCACTAGGGGAAAAGGGCCCAGCGGCAATTGAAGTGAGTTAGGTAATGCCCAATTCACAAGCTAAAGGGAGTTCAGTCACTTCCGGATCCGGATTCAATGATTGTTGAGTGAACGAAGCCAAGTCAGTAGCCGGCTTGAGAGATGCGAAACCTTAAGTGGCCAAGAAAGGGATGAGTGCCGCTTAACTGATTTAGGACTGAAAGAAGGCGGAACATGGATCCGTACGGGGAGAAGAGAATCTAGGCTCTCTAAACTAGACCGATTGGACTGCTTTCAAAGGCTTGATTGCCCCTTGGGAGAAGTTGAATCAGGGTAGAGGGCCTATTTGTATTTGATTTGAACTAATTCGAATCTCGTGACCCATGATCCTTAGGAAGGGCAGAAGGGCTCGATCCCAGACCAGGCTCCGCTCAAGGCGATGGATGACTATCACTTACTCTTTTCCCTACGACCGAGTGAGCAGCTGTTCTTGCTCTTCTTGAATCAGTTGCATTTGATTGGGGAAGGTGGTCCCGTATCGGTATTAAAAGTAGTTACGGAGACAATTCTTTCCCTTAGTTTGATGTTCAAGAAAGCCTTTCTCGAGAGTCGGCTTTAGTGATATCAGATTCTTCCGAAAGCTTGGCACTAGGATCTTCATCTTAGCTGGTAGGTGACCTGGCTCAATCTTATTAGCTGGTCTTGCTGGCTCTCCTCTTGCTTCCACCGTGATGGGATGGATGTCGGTTCCTTCTGAGATCTTGACCATCGAAGCCAGGGTTGCGAGAGCATCTGCGAACGGATTCTTTTCTTGGCCCTGGGCATGTAAGTGAAGGTGATTTTTCTGAACCGAATGGTTAGCTCTTCCAAGTATTCCCGATAGGGAATCCACTTGGGATCCCTGGTCTTCCAGTCCCCCACAGTTTGGCATATGATGAGGACAGAGTCTCCATATACTTCGATGTCCCGTATTCCCCAATCCAGGGCTGCTTGCAAACCCATGATGCAGGCTTCATATTCAGTGATGTTGTTGGTGCATGGAAACTTCAGTTTGACTGAAAGAGGGAGATGGGTCCCTGGGGAGATACTAGCACTGCGCCCACTCCGTTCCCGGATACATTAGCTGCTCCATCGAAAAACATCCTCCAGTCGGGGTATTCTTCTGATTCTTCTTCTGTTGTGAACATTACCTCTTCGTTTGGGAAGAAGGTATGCATGGGCTCATAATCTGGTAAGGGGTTGTCTGCCAACTGATCTGCAATGACTTGCCCTTTTACTGCCTTCTGGAGGACATAGATGATGTCGAATTCTGATAACAACATCTGCCTTTAGAGGTGTATTTCTTTTTTTCCTGTTAACGAAGGCTTCTAAGTACTTCAGAGGATCCATCCGTGCAATGAGCATGGTGGTGAAGTTTAACATGTAGTGCCGCAGTCGATGCGCTGCCCAAGCCAGGGCACAGCAAGTCTTTACCAAGGCGGTGTACCTTGTTTCATAGTCTGTGAATTTTTTGCTGAGATAGTAGATAGCTCTTTCTTTCCTTCCGGATTCATCACATAGCCCCAGTATGCTTCCCATAGATGACTCTAGTCCGGTAAGGAAAAACGTCCCGCACAGGAAGGAAAGAGAGACGTATGGCTATCTATTCTCTTTCCACGAGTGACTTGCTACTATTACTACTATTTGCCTACTGCTACTATTACTGCTACTATGATGCTATCTTTCTTCTCAGCTTCCTTTCTAGTGACTTTCTTCTTCTGGAGGTGACTGAGACTCAACCTTATTTCCATTTATTGAACTCGAAGGCGCTACAATTCATAATAGAAGAACTTAGGGTGGGCGCAACATATATAAACTTCCATTCCAGTACAAGGACAGCAGACTCAGGGCTAACGTCTGATTAGTCGGATTAGTACGATCTATCCTCTTGGAATGAGCCTGGCTCGGGGCTCAGCGAGAGGATAATGCATTTCTCGTTGATTGAGGCACCTCACCGAGATTCGGTGGCCATGGACCGGGGAAGAAGCTACCACTCAAGGTTGGGTTGGCGATGGAGGGTGCCTAGAATCACGGCAATCCCTCACTTCAGCTCCGCTGCGGGGTCAACTGGATGGTAATTGGCACTCCGGTTCAGATGCAGACTTTCGAATGAATTTCTCGATGGATTCAGTGAGAATAAATGAATATTCACATGCATCCCTTTCTTAATCTTGTTAATACTCTTACCAGATGGTTGTTCGCTACAGCCTTTCTTTAAGTCTCGCCTAGCCTCTCCTGGCGACGGCGGGACTACCACCTATTGATAGATCCGGATTTGAACCTGAATGCCCTTCTTCCTATGGTTAGTTAGGCAGACGCCTTTCTAATCCAGTTCAGGCTTTAGTTCCTTCTCTGTCCACTAGTGCAGCTTCCAGCTCTATCTATGGTAGTCGCTTGACTCGGTCTTCTGAATCCCTTATCTACTGTACTGTCTGAAGAAGGAAATGTTTTTCTCGAATTCTAAGCTTTCTTCTCAGGCAGTGCCCAATTAAATCAAAGAAAAAGAAAGCGATTCCCGATCCCGCAACCTATCCTTTATAACGTCGTTCTTGGCCCCTCAACGTCGTTCCTTTTGCATCTTTGGAAAATCAACTGCCATTGATTGAAAGGATGAAAATAGAAATGAATGCACGAAGAACTCTGAGGGCGCAGTGGCAGAGAGCGGTTAATTAGAAAGGGAAACTAGGACTAGGAGTGAAAGAGCTCCCCGGGGTATCAGAGGGGATGAAATGGCTTCTTCTTCCCTTCCAGGGGCACAAAAACAACAAGCCATTCTATAACTACAAGTAAATCAATTCACTTGCTTTCCGTTGAAGTTGAATAAATAATCTCCTTAGGCTGAACCACTAGGCTCCTGTTACTCGGTTCGCAGTTTCTCTGAATCAGACGTCGAGATTGGCATCAACGTCGCAAGGAAGCTGATGGATGAAATCGGAATGAAAGGATAGCCACCTTAGTGACTGTCCGCTTATTTCAAGTCTTGTTAACGGCCCTCGGTCGAGTTACTTCCGTTCCTCTCCTGAAGTCGAGCTCTAAACCCTCTCCCAGACTCCGACACCCCGGAGGGATCCTCCTCTTCCTCATCGTCGTCATCTCCATCTCCCGATTCTTAGTCTGCTTTAGGGGCTGCTGCCAGTGACTCGTGAAAGAGCAGGTTCATAGCGCTAAGTGGAACGAACGAGGAGACAAGAGCTTTCAGCTCCCCCTTGGTTAATAGGAAGTGGCACGAAGAGATCCAGCTGGACCGAAGTAGCTAGCCAGAGGAACGCAGGAAGGTTCTGCTTTAGGTCTTCGGAAGGTTGGAACCACCAATTGAGCTAATTCTTTAAGGTTAGGAACGATAGGAGCGGAGTCCCTCGACCCCTAAGGGGAGGAACGACTGGAAGTCGATTTGGCCTGTCAAAGGACCTTCTCTTCTAGCTTGTTTGATTGACTTCTTTCAGATGCCACTAAGCTTTCCTCTAAGGCATTAATTAATCCGAACTGAGGCAAAAGAAGGACGCCTCGTTTAATCCTCTCGATTGGCCTCCTCCCGAGCCCTCTCATTGGAATCTGACTCTGTTTCAGTTACTTTGTTGAACATCAGGGCCTGCCTAATCAACTGCTTCCATCGCACTCAAAGCGGCACATGTACTTATAATATAAATAATATAAAGATCAGTCAAGGTTCACTAAGAGAAAGGATTGACTTGCCACGCCAAGCCAAGGGCTCTCAAAGCCGATTTGTAAGTAATGAAGTTGGCCTTCTTGAGGTGCCGACCATCCGTCGAATGAGACTCAGGCATAAGAAGTAGTGAATACAATTCCCCAACCCAAAAGACTGATCATTCCAGGTCTGCTTTGCTGTAAAAGCCGGGGCATTTATGGCACTGCTGCCACCAAGAATGCGTTCCTCTGGCGTTGGGGACCCCATCCTCGGATGTGAAGGCTTGGGCAGGGGAGTCAAATGTATCAACCTCCGTGAGTGTGGTCAATAATCCTTCTTGGGTCATCAAATTGGGATTGCCATAGGCATGGGAATCCAACCGGGGTTCATGACAACTATTGTGACTAAGGCAAAACGTGAAATGAAAAGGTTTTCAAATATGTCCCACCCTCCCTATCGCTTTAGGGATTGAAGGCCTCTCCAAGCCTGATAAAAGAGAAGATTGGACCTCGGCCTAAATAAGATCGATGTCCTGGGCTGACCTATCGCTTCTTCCCTATTAGTAAGTTGCCTCGATTTCTTTCCCTTCTGTCCCCCCGGGTTTCTGATTCAGCGACCGACCACTTTAGTAGCATTCTCTTTCTGATTCCTACAGGGAAGCATCCGACCAGTTCAATCAATAGTAGGATTCAATTTCCCACCGATGCTGCTTCCGAACCAAGGAGTTGAGATTCCTCGATGGATTCTTTGTTGCCTGCATTTGATTGACTTCCACCTCAAGCCTTGAAATTGGCGAAAATCTTTTCCGCTCTGGATTCCTACCATCCTTTAATCCATAACCAACCGGCCAGGATCAACTGATGTCGGTCGGGAATAAGATCCATCAAGGGAAGCAGTCGGCCAGCCTTTGATGGACTTAGGCAGTAGCTAGCTTCTTTCTGATTCCTACTTGAAGGTATTAACCAACCACTTATCGATAAGGGCCTTCCACCCTTCTTTCCGACAAGATTGGATATTAAATTCCTCTGCTCGGGAGGCATCAAAGAAGTAGCTAGTAAGGGCTGGCTTCTATCCCTGCTTATAAACTCGATTGGCTTCTTAAAGTAGTAGCATTCGATAGGATTCCTACCTCGAGACGTAGAGCTATTAGTTCAGGAAATAAGATCTTGGCCTGCAGTAGTAGAGCAAGCTTCTGCCCTTGTCCCCTTCCGGGTGGGATCCCAACTCCTTCGCTACTGGTCGACCGATTCTTATCCTTCTATCCACCTCCCGAGTTGACTTCATCTCGTCGGCAGCCGTCTCAATAGTAGCATTCCCCGTTTAAGATGATTCCTCCCCTCCGGACACCCTTAAATGGCCGGCCTCCTCTCCTTTAAAACTTTTAGCGGATTCGATAAGCTTTGTGATTCCTACATAAAGGGATGGATTCAAGCAGCAGCCGACGGATAGTGACTAAGCCTCCCCTTCAAGGAGAGGTCGATGCCTTTTGGAGAGAACCCGCCTTCCAACCTTTGATGGATGAATGGATGAAAGCCCAGCCTTGGTTACCAAGAGAGGAGTGGTAATATCCCAAACAAACAAAGGTAGCCGCCTCAAGTGAGTTGTTTGAACGGAAAAGAGCAGATTTATTGAACCGGCCGGACCGGAAGAGTTCTCTATCTCTTCTCTTGGAAGTCTCGGTCGCTAAATTCCTTCTTCCTCACCAATTTCAAGTCTTAAGCTGGCGGAAAAAGAGAAGTTCTTCGTTTGCCGTCTCAGAAAAAATGGGAGGCAAGGTTGGGGAGGAGGATAAGTTCTTCTTACATCCCCGTTCGAGAAGGCTGCCACCAATCCAATTCTTGATCGGTGGCACATCCGTCAAAGGAAGGAGAGAAAATGAGGACCACCCCAGATTGAGAAGTTGGAAGGGAATCGGTCACCAAAATCAGTCTCGACCCCAACTGATCCTTTAGTAATTTCCGCTCCTTGAATCCATAAATGATATTGATGGATCGGGGTGGGGGATAAAAGGCTTTTCGTTCCCGGTTGGAAAGATCTGGTTGGTCCAGCTCATCTCAAAAGGCTGGAGGAGATTATCGAATCCGAGGTTTTGGGGATGGATACTCCGATTGGGATAGAAGATTCAAGGTTGGGCCATTTCTTCTTATCGAATGCGGGGAAAGAACTCTTGAGATTCTCCCACCGGGGAAGGGTAGAGGATTATAGTATTAAGGAGAAGGAAGCTATTGATCTCCAAGGGAGGAGCCCGAAAAAGATGAGTTGTCATCAGCCCACCAACAGGGGAGTATCTTCAGTCGATATCCTCTGCCTTAAGATTGACCAAAGGAAGGAGATTGAAGCGGAAAAGAGAAGCTCCTCCCTCCCACCCCTTCGAGATATTGTTTCAGAGAATACGACACCGGAAGAGAAGATAAGGAAATAAGCTATCAAAGGAAAAGAGAAGCGTGGCCTCTTCGACTGCTACATCATCATTGCTGGCCGCAGCACCGGCCCCGAAATGCCCTTCATTTGTTTATCGCTACTTTCAGCCCGTACTTGACCTGCTTCTTTTTGTACTTGAAGACTGTACTTGACCTGCTTCTTTTTGTACTTGAAGACGGTAGTCTTAAAAGTGACTTTGACTGACGTCAACTCCAACCATCGTCAGAAGATAGGAGAGAGCTTCGATCTCTTTCCGTCATCCCAGAGCAGAGGAAATCATCTTAGAAATAGGGCTAGACAAAACAAAGGTACTCCGAAGCTAATGACAGAGCAGAGTACCTCCTCGTTAAATGGAAAGCGATCCTGTCTACATACTAGGCTAAAAATGGGCACTTCAAGCGTGGGTGGGTCTACTATCCTACAGTTTATAGGGTGAAATAAGTGCCTTCAGCTTCAAGCGAAAGCATGTGATTTCATTCCTAAATGCATTTCTCTTCCAATCGTTGAGACGGACGGGATGATCGGCCGGGCAAAGGGCAGCTCATTCGTTCCTATCCCGCAGTGCACTGCTAATCAGTCATAGCTTGTGTTCGGAGCTATCTGCTGTCCATCGTTCCGAGCTAAGCAAAGCAGCTAAGCGATCAATCTCCCTCACTCAGCCCTACCAAATCCGTCGAGGTTGCCATGCATTGCCATGCGGAAGGAGAAGAACGAAGCGAGCGAAGCTGTTCTGCATCCTCCGAGCAATCAAACAAGAAGTTCAATCGCTCTCCTCACCTAGCAAGAAAACGTATGTGCCGCTATTAACGAATTGGGGCTTTCGCGCGTTAGCGCTTATCCGTTGCTTGTTTCTCTCACTTCTTTAACGAGGAGCTCATTTCTCTCATGCTTGAGCACCGGAGCAAGGGATACAGTCCTAGCCATGTCATCCAAAGTGACATGACTGGACTGAGTGCGCACCGTCCCTGCAACAGCAACAACAAGAGCCACTAAGGCAACTAAGAGGATCGACTCAGGCCTCGTAAGAGATCAGTGAAGGCTGCTTGTTATGGTTTACCGTCAAGTCTGGGGCGTGATAGGGGTTAGCGACCGACAAAGAGCTTGCGAAAGGCTAGTGGGTTCTCCGGCTGCCCCTGCGAGGTTTAGCGACATCTAGAAATCTAGACTGAAGTTCATGATACTTAAACCGTTCAAAAAACTAGGCCATTACTCTTTGGATGAAATACAGCCGTCTCCTTCTGACTAGCCTCCCCATTCTACTGGACCCCATCAGATGGATCAGTTTCGTCAGCTATAGATGCTTCAGCCCTAACAGCCTTGTTTTCCAACTATGTGTGCTCAGATCGACACTAGCTTACCCGCCGTTAGCCCTGCGGCTGATGATTGGGAGGGAAGAGATGCAAGAAATGGGGAACCGATGGTCGCAGTGAACTCCGTTAGTTGAAGAAACGGATATCGGCGTATTCCGAAGGAGAAGCGAATACAGGGATTGGTTCTTAACGTCCGTGGTCCCCGTTCCTTGGCCCCGAGTCGGAAGATAAGGAATATCCATCCTCAGTCGACACAGAAAGCGAAGCCGAGCCCTTTCTAAAAGAAGATGCCATAATCGTGTTCATTGATAACCAAATAGTCTTCTTTTCCACCGGCGCATCTATACATCTCATCTCTTCCTGCTGCAAGGTCGGGCCCGCCCTTCTCTTATAACAGCTCATACCACGCATCGAAGGAACGGAGCTTTTAACGACAGATAACCCACTCGAGTGCTCCCTGCGTTCAGTTTCCTCGTGAAGAGAGCATAGGTGTGTCATAAGGCCATATAACGTCAAAGGAGGCGGAGTCGAGCCGATGAATCGAATCAACGCGCGTAGGCAGAAGGTAGCTCCACCATATACGAGGTAGGAGGCCTCAAAGGAGAAGCATAATGCTTTAGCTTTCTTTCCTAAGTTCGCTGTAAACGAAGTGGTTTTTACTTAGGTCACTTAACTTAGCCCGACCCTGATTGAGATTCCGAGTTCGATCCTGAGAGTCCAGGGCCCGGTTGTCTATAGACGGAGAGATTCCTTCCCTTCCTTTCTAGCTTCTATCTTCTATTGATTGACAGCTCCTATCCTAGCTTCTATTAGTCCTATCCGAGTAGCTAGTAGCTAGTTTTGAGTTGCTATCCTAGTTGTTCTATTTCTCCTATCGTACTAGCAGACGGAAGACGAAGACGCAACAATCTTCATCTCCTTCTTTGCGTCTGCTTTAGTTCCTAGGTAAGAATACCACTAGGACCTCTTAGATCTAGCCTTCTCTTTCTTGTCTTAGGATCGAATCCCTTCTTGACAGACTTCTTCTTTGATTCCTCCCCCTAGCCTAGTAAGGAAAGAAGAGAGCATACAGACATTCCACTAGATATCAGACGATAAGACAATAGATGAAAGGTCTGCGTCTGCTTAAGAGATTGTGGATCGGAAGCTGCAGCCTTTTGTTTCAGACTTTCCTACAGATTCAGCTGGAAGAAAAACCTTCCTTCGAGCCGGGCATGGCTCTCCCACATCTTATTAAACATCTTCTTTAGTGGGCTCAAGTCAGCTCACATTCCCAAGGATACCCCACCGGAAGGCCTGAAGGCAATGATAGGGCAAATCACCGCACCTCAACCCATCACCTTTACCGAAAAGGATGCAGCGCATACGGGCCATCCGCGCATGTTGCCTCTCTACATAACTGACTACATAGAGGCGAGGTTCTTTTTGTTTTTCATCCCTCAATCGGCGGGGCCTCACTGTGCCCTGCGGGGCCTCATTCGCTCGGGTCTAATCAATCCCATTAGCCCCTCACTGCAAGGCAACACCGATTAGCAACAGTAGCATCCAAGGAAGAATGCATCCAACCCTTCGATCTCTTCTGACCACCGAACCATGGTTCACTCCTAAGCTATCACTTTTGCAGCTATATAAAGATGAAAAATTCGAGAAAAAACGGAGATGTTATTAGTAGAAAACCAGGCTATGACTTTTGCAGCTATATAAAGATTCGAAATGAGATCAAAAGAAGACTAGGAATAAGACTTATTGTAGTGAAAAGGAAGACTAGGAATAAGACTTATTGTAGTATCAAGCATAAGGAGTTGTTCTTTAACTTCCTTCAGGCCAGAAACATTGACTCCAGAAGAATTAAAGGGAGCAGTTGAGCAGATGGCCTCAATCAACGCTCTCACCTTCACAGAAAGAAGCTGAATCAAAAGAAGCATCCATCAACCGGTGCATAAACAGAGGCATAAATGGAAGCCGTTGTTTTAGCCGCTGCTTATTACATTTTGACCAGTCGTAATACTGAGAGCTTTGAGGTGCGTTTTATGGGTCGTAAGAGTAAGAGCGTTCTTTATTATTAGAATCATTTCTATCTTCATCTTGATTCCTTTATGAAACGCTTATTCGGCCAAATCTTAATCGAATTGCCATGCTCTAATGGTAGTAAGAGTGAGTGCCGAAGGTGGGGAAGCTAGGAAAGAAGCTAGGGCTGCTAGGGATGTTAGGTCTAAGGCAGGGTGTTACACCCGGAGTGCGTACCGTACCGACTGAAGTCTCTCTTTCAGTGCCATTCAGCTTCCTTAGTTACCCGCTCGGGACTTTCAAGTGGAAAGCCCCATCGCTCTATTAGCAGCAGGAAGAGTTTCTCTCTGAAACCGGAGCAAGGGCCGTTCCCCAAGGGTTACCGTTACGCTCGGGCCTATCGACTAAGCAAGAAAACGCCCTATATATCTAAAGGCTAACGCGCAACGTATTTCGATACATTACCTGTATTTCGATACATTACAAGTATTTCGATACATGACCTGTATTTCGATACTTGACCAAAGGGGGACAAATGAGAGAAGCACTCTCGACCAGAGAGAGTGCGAGCGGATACCACAGGCTTACAATTTGTTTCGTTTCATGATAGCCGTATTCAACTACAAAAAAGAAGCGGTCTTCAAGTACTAAAATATGCAGGTAAAGTACGGTCTGCAAAGTCGCTAACAAACACAGTGAATGCTTGAGGTCAAATCCTACCGTATTACTCGATGAAGGCAATATTAATGCTAATGAAACAAAATAAGGAATTTAAGTATTCAAATGAAATAGAATAAGATGGAACAGGCATATCCCAGCCAACCTGTATAGTCTAAAACATAGAACTAGTTTTCGCAAGTCGTTCTGGAGGTGGCCTATGGTCCTACTGTTGACAGTGACGAGGGGCCAAAGTTGCCCGGCCAAAGGGCAATGGGGAGCGAGAGCTCTATCTGAAAATGGAAATGCTTTCTATTTCCGGCTTAGCTAAGTTTACCAGATCGAGAGGATACCAATCCTGATGTAAGACTAATACAACGGGGGGGAACTCCCTTTATCAACCAAAGCACCTGTACGAACTGGCAAAGTAATTCCATCTCTGCGAGCACGAACTCTGTTTTCAAATGCTATGCTTCAGCTAGCTCAGTTGGCCCCCTCTGTCTCATACACGGGGTCATCCAAGAGGACAGGCGCACCCACAAGGTAAGACTTTTCTCAGATAAACGGATCAAATTTGAGGGGTGTTTCTCGCTAAGACCGGGTTGTCCCAACAAAAGAGGGTTCTTCGCACTTATTCATTTAGGGCGAGCCCCAATTATGCAATATCTTTAGTTATAGGCCGGTACCCAAAAGAAGAGGGGGCGCTCTCACCACCTAAATTCAGCACTGGCGCCTAGCTCGCTCTTGATACCTGTTCACCCCTGTGATTTCTGCATTTTAAATTAGATTCCAAACCGGATTTCCCGGTCGGATGGCTATTCGCCGGATCCCATGAAACTGCCTTTTAAGAGTATTGATCTGATTCATAGAGGTAATCTATGCCAGAGGAAAGCTGTACGACAGAACATGCGTCGCTACCAAGTTAGAATCACATTGGGGCTTTTTATTCTTCACATGTAAGATCGGGTTCAGAACGAGGGAGATAAGTTTCGGTTTACGTTCATGCTGTTGGAACAGGACCATTGGCAAAAGCAAAAATTTCATCAGTCGACTCTTTCTTTTGCTGCCTTTGAAGCCGGCCCCCCCTCCTGTGGTGGTGCATAGCTATTATAATATTGTAAGTGAATGTCTGTTTCCGGATCCCGTCCAAGTTAATATGGCCCGGTCTTAGGTTACAAAGATACACCCGGTTCATATGAGAAGGTTACATATCAATAATCTGTCGGTGGCTGCGAGCATAGGAGTGGGTAGTGCAATTCCCTTGGATTAGGATAGAGAAATCCCTTGCTTATCAAGCTGGGAAGCTGATCCACTCCTTCTTCAAGCCGTATCCAGGTGTAAAAACATAGCCTTACCCATTACTACCTTTCGCTTTTCCCCGACCAGGAATTGGAATAATCACCAAGGCAGTGGGCCACACAAGGGAGTCTTTTAGAGGGTTTGCTGATCGGAGAAAGCAAATAGTTGCTAAGAAAGCTCTGCCTACGAGACAGAAAGAAACCGCTCAAGAGAGAAATGGGGGTGGAACCAATGTCATGTTAGTAAAAAGATGAGTCCTTTTCTGGTAATGAAAGTGGTACACGCTCCTTCGAGCGCGCAAGCAAGATCATGCATTTCAGACCTAGTCTACGCCGATTATGTAAACTAGGACCCAGCCGAAGCTGATTATCAAAGATAGGACCGTGAAAAGATCACCTTACCGGAGTGAATTGTAGTTATTCACTTCCCAAGTCTTTCCTCTCTTGGTAGTTCTCCTGTGCCCTACATAGAACGATGGGGTACACGTCCATTAAGCTTGAAAACGCCGTTTATCCGATGCGACAGGGGTCGGAGGACAGAAGCCCAAGATAGGGAGGAGGAATGGGCCCACTGGGCGCTGGAATAGAGTACTAAAGGAAAGCCTCTATTTGATAAGAATGACCTTTCAATATCAACTGAACTACTAGGTATCTCTGATTGTGGTGATGATGTCACAAGTACCAAGGTTATGAGTAAAACTGAGTTAAAGCTCTTGGAAAAGCCCGCGCCGAATCTTTCAGATTATAGAGCAATCGCTGCGGGGAGCGGTTGGAGGGCACTGTCCCGAAGCAGGAATTCCGGGATTCTAGAGAAAACGATGGCATACTTGATGTCTCACGCGGATAAGAACTCAACCGAGTTCGAAGATTCCTAGAAAGAGGCGGATAGCCAGCTAGGTAAAGAGGAGAGATACCCATCGTATGTTTCATTCAAGGAAGAATGGGGCCCTCCTTATGAGTAGTTCAGATGTGGAACAATCTCTCGCGAACTTTCTTCAAGCCGAGCTGCTTAGGAAAGTGAACCGGGGGAAGTACTTAATGAGCTTGGCTCTCCAAAATAGAAGAAATCCCAGGACTAGACCAAGCAAGAACAAGTAGGTTAGGGTATGCGCCTGGGTCAAGGCAGTCAACTGTGGGCAGAGTTCACGGGCCAAAGAAAACGGATTTACTTATCGAGCTGGGGATGGAAGCCGTCCAACCCTTGCAACTGGAGAGCCCATAATCGATCCATTCCTGTCAGGCGCGGGCGGAACCGAGTCGCCCCAATCGCTTAAGGTCATCTACGCCAACGTATGTTCTGATCAATAGAGCAAGGCATTTCAATCCGTTTCACTCCGCTAACTCACTTTCAGAAAAGAAGGCCACGTCCTCGGAGTCAGGGGGTTTAGTGGGCGGGGACTGTGAGGAATCACTGGCTAGAGCTTTCTCCTTTTCTTGCTAATAGCCCTGAAGGGCTAGGTGCGCAGGGCGTGTCACATGTTTATAAAGTCTGGTTTCACAAGTCAAAAGGCTCATGGAGGGGTGGCCAAGGGCCATCCTCTAACTGGTGAACTGGTAGCGAGCTCAGATGGTTCGGGAAAGCGGGAATAACCTAAAATGGTGCATGAGCTCCACCCTTAACACCCCTTTCTAGTGGTGGAACAGAGAAAAGGGAAGTTAATAGAAATGACTTAGTTAGGAGGAACATAGACCTGAGGTAGCCTTAGGCATATATATATATTCATATTATACAGGGGTTTCGGCCCATTCTCTTACTACGCACGACCTAGTCCAGCGGAGAGTTGTTGTTTAGTCAAACTAGAAGTGATTCCTTTGCTTGACAGAATGGCTCAGTCATAGACTTGATTTCAATCCGAGATGGGAACCACTCCTTAACCGGCATATGAAATGATTTTTCTTGCTTACACGTTTTAGAAAACGGTATAAGAGGTAGTGATTAATCAGGAAGAGGATGTAGGAACCGGGGGTGATGGATCTGATGAAGCCAAACTATCCACAATGTGAAGTAAGCTGGCCTTAGTCTCTCACTCCCCACTTTCTGTGAATAGCCCCTGCTATCCTACCCTACCAGAAGTAGGCCTTTACTCCGGTCACCAAGGCAGTCCCATTCCTTCTAACGTTCTTTGCTAAACAATAAGAAAGGGGAGCCTTTCTCCTTTTGAATTGTGATAACACGGATGTGCTCTACCAGATGGGGGAATATAAATAGAGAGGGGTGGCCTAATCACTAATAGATCTCTCGGAGTCCTCCCGTGAAGGCGGAAAGGGGATTAGAGGGTTCAGAGGCGGCGAAGTCATCCATAATTTTTTTATTCAGTTGATATTCAGTTGGAAAGTAAAAGGAGAAGCCTTTGTTTACCAAACCATAAATTCCAGGACTTCCCCTTGATATGCTACAAGAAGTGACCAACTTCAGTGTAGCCGTGCCTGGGCGATCCTAGGGAAGATTGATACACTACTATAAGAAGATTTACCTGTCAATCTTCTTATAGTAGTGTATCATGGGATGATAACGGAGGGGGATCTAAAAATCATTCATCTGGTTTAGGATATTCTAGGACTACGTTTGATGGGTACATCAATCGTTATTTATCTTTACTAGAAAATGAGGTATACCTAACTAAAGGTAGTAATATCAAATTGACTACTCAGATAGCAATGAACGATTTTCTAGATGATACAGATATGCCACTCCGATGTGATGAGGTGGATTTGAATACCCTCATTGTTATGCGTATGATTGTCAAATATGGTTATCTACTATCAAGGTGTAGTGCAGGTAAATTCACCTTTTCATATAATATCAAAATGGATGAAGATCATGAGCAGAATATCACCTACACATTAGGTACTGGAATCTCTTTGTTCGATAATCATAATAAATATGAACCTACAATTGAGAGGTCCACTTATACTATTGAGAAAGTCTCTTAAGCTATTATATTTAATATAGGTTATATAAGATTCAATTCAATTTAACAAGCGGACTACCGAAGATCTTTATAAACCAAAGAAGCTGAGCCTACTTTACGCACTTCCGCACTAAGCAGGCAAGGCCAACTACACAAGCAAGAAGGCATCGCCTATGCGTGGAAGGCTTCCAATGACAAGAAAAAGACGAAGAAGGAACTTACTATACCTTACCTCCTTGTGCCCATAGCTTGACCTCAGCCTTGAACTACCTGCACGGATGCCTTCCCTTCCTTGCAAAGCGAACCCAGCTAAGCAATGGAAGGAGAAAGGACTAAGACCTTCCGTAGCGCACAGACAGACCATCTTTAGCGAAGTCCCTCCTTCCCCTAAAGCATCCATTTCGTCAAAGAAGGACGGAGCAGGCACACTGACTACTCTGATTGGGCGTGGACTGGGAAAAAGTAGCAGCTAAAAGAAAGCTAAAAGGTATTGGCGAAGAAGTAATGGAAGATCTGATATAGATTGAAAAGAGGGAAAGCTAAACTAGCTAACGAAGGGCTTGGGATTCGCCTCGCCCTAGTACACTAACCAGGCAATACCTTAACCTCAGACCTCACTCCCTTTCATACTCAGCCAATTCTTCCTCCGAGCTGAGATCGGAAGATGAGAAAGACTACTTAGGCGCATAGCCACTCCTCTCTGGAAGCTTAGGCCGTAGTTTTGGCAGAAACTGGAACTGCTACGCCTCCAGCACTTGTGTTGCTGGCATAAGTCACCACTCGGTTGTCTCAGATCCAAGGGATTCCTCTTCTGAACAAAAAAAGCAACGGCAGCGATAGGGGAACTTTTGAGAGTGAGAACTTAGGGCTTTTTTCTTCCAGTTCTTCCAATTCTCCTTCGCCTTTGACTATATAAGGGGAGCTGCCGCAACGGCAGATCCTGATCCCCCCTACCAAATAAAGGTTCGGATCGATCCCTTTGCCGGGGTCGGAAGAGAAGGGATTGGAGACAGGTGCGAGTTGGGGACACATTGGAATGAGTAGTTCTGCTTGGAGGTTGAGTCGGGTCATTGCCTTCGAGGAGAGGACCCGAGCCACTTGAATCGGTTAGAGAAGATTGCTTTGTAGTTGGTTCCACTGGCAATCGATGCATTTGTTTGAAGAATCTGGAGATTTGGTAGATGGATAGGTATCCGACCAAGAGACAGAGATGGCTTCGTTTGGCCATAAGGGTTAGAGGGAGAAGGCTCACTGCTGCACATTCTCTACTGGATTTCTGATGGTGGCGGGGAGATGATTGCTTAGAGTGAAGTTCTTCGCTCCCACTGGATTCGGAGGAATGGTTCGAGCCTCCGGGTGCTTCGGAGCCTTCATTGGTTGATGGAAAGGAGAACATTGGACATTGGAAGGAGTTCTGAGCCTTCCCTTGGTTCCGGTGGGGGTTTATCGCCAGCTCCAGATCCGGGGCATTTGCGGGAGATGGTCAGATGGAGCTTTAGATGCTGCCTAGCCAGGAGAGTGCATGGGAGAAAGATCTGGCGATTACTTCCTCTCGAGAAGAGATGAGGGTTCCAAACCTTGGGTCTGCTCGTTGGCCTTTGATGGCGAGTACTTACCTCCTATTGGGTCAGATGGATGGGAGCACACACAAGCCGATGGGTTGGTCGGGTCAGAGGCATCGATGACATCACTACCAGGCCTTCTATTGCTTCCATTCGTTACTGCCAGGAGATCGGGAGATGGCGAGTACTTTTAGAATGAATTCCGAACTAAGACACCTAAGGCAGGGTCGGGGTGGTCTCGGACTTGGAAATAGATGGCTTAGGAGGTGGGACGCTTGGCAGCGGAAGAGAGATATGGAGAAGATGCAGGTTGGTTCGAGTCATATTGCTTTGAAGCAGAAGAATCATTGGTTGGGAAGTCCGATGGGATGGTAAATCATCCAATTAAAACCTTGGTGGAGCACTAAATCATTCGTGGAGAGAAAAAAATCCGTTAATCTAGATCCACTTAGTAGGGCTCCTATTGACTGACTAAAGGTTCTTCGGTTTCCTTTAGAATGAAAGTAGCTATGAAGCCCCTACGACTTTGTTTGTTTGAGGAATATCCTATGTTGGCGGTAGGTTGTTGGTCTAGTTAGGTGAAAAAGGGCCTACTATTACTTGGAGCTAATCTGCGTGCTTTTGAGTTGGAGGTCTTACGCCTTTCAAAAATATGTCTCCGAGTAGACTATGAGCTATACCTCATTGAATAAAGAGAACATCAATCATGCTTACCGATATGCAACTACAACTATACCTCGCTACTATAAGGAAAAAGCCTAGCTACTTGTTAAAGTTGGTGGTTCCATTCGCTGTTGTTTTTTATATCCCCGACTAGCTGATCCTTTGTTTGGAACTGAATACGCAAGGAAGAGGATCTCTATAGTTCGAACCTCTTATTCCTTTAATTAATTACTACTGAACCGCTTGGCACTCTTCTTTCCATGCTTTCTCACTCTTGTTAGCTGCTCGTTAGCTAGCAAGTCCGCTATGGTCTATGGTCTCCTAATAAGCGTACTGCCTATAAAGCTCAGTAATTGGAAAAGAAACAGAACTCGAACAAGAAAGCGGACTGATAACAGGAACCGATCGGAGAGGTTCTCTACGGCAGCAACAAGCCTGACTTATATCGTATATATAGTTGCGCGGAAAGTTTCCAGTTTAGGGCAGCTCCCTTAAAGGGTTGATTACTCCTTTCATTGCGTCATGTAATTGCATATATAGTATTGTCAATACGTTCTCATTCTGCTCTTTCATTCCGTTCCTTTCCCATGCTTTCTGTTGGTCAACAACCAACTCTCTCTATCAACTCCAGTTCTCTCTCGTCTCGTTCTTCACTACTCGTACTGGAAGGCCTCTCCTTCTGTATGGAGGGATTCATTTATTCTCAATCCATCATGCCTCAACTGGATAAATTCACTTATTTCACACAATTCTTCTGGTCATGCCTTCTC